ATCCATTCAATTTTGATTTCTACACACGTCTTTTTTTAGGAGGCCTACATCCATTATGTGGCATAGGGGTTACGTCACGTACGAAACTTAATAGTATACCACTTCTACGAATGGCTCGTAATGCTGCATCTCTTCCGAGACCAGGGCCTTTTATCATGACTTCTGCTCGTTGCAGACCCTGATCCACTGCCGTACGAATAGCATTTCCTGCTGCGGTTTGAGCAGCAAATGGTGTCCCTCTTCTTGTGCCTCTGAATCCACAAGTACCAGCGGAGGACCAAGAAACCACCCGACCTATTACATCTGTAACAGTCACAATGGTATTGTTGAAACTCGCTTGAACATGAATAACTCCTTTTTGTATTCTACGTCCATTCTTACGTGAACCAATTCTTGGTATAGCTTTTGTCATATTTTATCATCTCATAAATATGAGTCAGAGATATACGGATATATCCATTTCATGTCAAAACAGATCCTTTATTTGTACATCGGACCGTTTAGAAAGTCCCTTGTTAGAAAGATTACCCCTGTCTCTGTTTATGTTTCGGATTGGAACAAATTACTATAATTCGTCCCCGCCTACGGATCAGTCGACATTTTTCACAAATTTTACGAATGGAAGCCCTTATTTTCATATTTGTTATTCCTTAATTCCAAATATACTCCTTGGAAGAAAATAAGTCTCTTGAAATTTTGAACCTCGAATTGTATTCCCATGAAAGGAATGTTTAAATTCAAATAAAAAGCCACCTAATCATTCGACTCTTTGTTGCGAAGTCTATAAATTATACGTCCCCTAGTTGAATCATAACGACTTACTTCGATTTTGACTCTATCCCCTGGTAGTATCCGGATAAAACTCCGTCGGATCCTCCCCGAAACATAACCTAGAATCAGATCTTCATTGTCTAAACGAACTCGGAACATACCATTGGGAAGTGATTCAGTAATTAAACCTTCGTGAATCCATTTTTGTTCTTTCATTCCAGGTAACCCCCTTGAAGTATCAACTAATGTAGGAGGAGTAATAGTAGACAATTCGTCTTTCCTCTCTTTTTCCCAAATAGCAAGTTACGGATCAAATTCGGATACCAGAAGGATCACCAGATATAATACAAAATTTCTCCCCCAATTCTTTCTAGTCGAGCTTCTCGATCTGTCATTATACCTCGAGAAGTAGAAAGAATTACGACCCCCATTCCACCTAAAATCCTAGGAATTCGTTGATGGTTGGAATAGATTCGTAGACCGGGACGACTGATACGCTTTAAAATATTTCTATATGTTCCTTTCCTATTCCTTCTATGTCGCAGGGTTGAAACCAAGAAATATTTGCTGTTTTCCCTATGTTTCCTAACATTTTCAATAAACCCTTCTTGTAGAAGTATTTTAACAATGTTTTCGGCGATATTAGTAGATGCTATTCGAACCGTTCCTTTTTTATCCATGTTAGCATTTCTTATAGAAGTTATTATATCGGCAATAGTGTCCCTACCCATGACGAACTAAAATTATGGGTGCCTTCCAGTTTTGATATAATCAACATGTTCCTTTTTTTTTTTTTTCATTTTTTCTTATTTATTTATGAATTATTAAAGGTATATGCGTGAGACACAATCTACTAACGTGATCTATTTCAGAGACCTGACTATACTCTATCACGGTCTCATCTACTAGTATTTATAAGACTTCAGGAGCTAATGAGACTATTTTAGTGAAATTCAACTGTCTCAATTCCCGCGCGATCGCTCCAAAAACTCGAGTTCCTTTTGGATTTCCTTCTTGATCAATGACAACTGCTGCATTGTCATCATATCGTATTATCATACCGTTGTCGCGTTTGAGTTCTTTACATGTACGTACAATTACAGCTCTGATCACTTCTGATCTTTCGAGAGGCATATTGGGCACTGCTTCTTTGATTACAGCAACAATAACGTCACCAATATGAGCATATCGTTGATTACTAGCTCCTATGATTCGAATACACATCAATTCTCGAGCCCCGCTGTTGTCCGCTACATTCAAATGGGTCTGAGGTTGAATCATATCATTTTTTTTTTTGAATCTGCTCTTTCAATGCAAAAGGCAAAGGAAAAAGAGAGAAATATTGTCTGCCCAGAAATCCAAAAATCTGCGATTGTATTTTTCATCACAAATACCCTTCACATACCTATCACGCGATAATGAATTGAGTTCGTATAGGCATTTTGCACGCAGCTATTGAAATAGCTGCTCTGGCTACAGTTTCTGATACTCCGCCCATTTCATAAAGTATTCGACCGGGTTTAACGACAGATACCCAATATTCGGGAGATCCTTTCCCCGAACCCATACGTGTTTCGGTAGGTCTTACTGTAACGGGTTTGTCGGGAAATATACGTACCCATATTTTTCCACCACGGCGTGCATATCGTGTCATTGCTCGCCGTCCTGCTTCTATTTGTCTAGATGTGATCCAAGCGGGTTCAAGTGCCTGAAGAGCGTATCTGCCGAAACAAATATGATTGCCTCGATAAGATATTCCCTTCATTCTTCCTCTATGTTGTTTACGGAATCTGGTTCTTTTGGGGTTATAGTTGATGGTTGTTTCTCAATCCCATCTCTACTGCAGAACCGGACATGAGAGTTTCTTCTCATCCAGCTCCTCGCGAATGAAACGATTCAATAAGATTACGTATATGTATTTATTGAATGAATAATACACTGAATCATGGAATTTTTTGATATTTAATCTGTCACACAGGAAGCCGTATAGTATATAGTATATACGGCTAGACGGATATTTCTATTTTATTTATATGGGATAATGCCTTTCTTTTGAAAATGAATCCTTGACCTTTACCGAATCTGTCAAAATACTGCAATCCAATAATGGTTTCGCGGGCGAATATTGACTCTTTCCATATTTGCTTCATTCGTAGGGTGAACCCATGACCTATCAGAATAAATTAATTGGTTCCTGGTTGATTCCGCCATCCCACCCAATGAATCATTAGGATTCGTTTTCAATAGAATCTTCCGCAGTCACAGGTTTCGTCGTTCCCATAGCTTTTCCATTAATGGCTAGGCCTGAACTATGCAATGGAGCTCCTAATTAAATTCGTTCCCGAGCCAATCTCCTCAGTCTCTATTGACTCGGGGCTCTTTATTATTTGTATTTTTCTTATGAACCGTATTCATCTAATTATGGACGAATCAGTATTGATGCTTTATCACACTGCCTTTTATGATATGATGTGATTGATAGACCATACATATTGGAATCATATATCATGGAGATTCTCCTTCTCTCTTTCTCTCGCCCTTCCAGTTACCCACATCCCTCTATTTTTCTTTCCAACCTATAAATGGATTTTTCCTTTATGAAAAAAAAAAGATTTCAGTTGCTACAACTATATGATCGATACATCATATGGCGACTGCTTCCTTGGATCTCGATAATACAAAGCAATGAGTTGGTTACTAGTTCTTATAGTTATTAGTTAGGGGCTGGTCTGTTTTTTGAATCCCAACTTTAAATAAAAAACCAACGAGTCACACACTAAGCATAGCAGTTCCACCAAAAGGTCAATCGAATTTTTATTCAACCTTATAGAATTAGAATTGCTCATTTTTCATTTTTTTTTTTATTGAAGTGAAAAGGAATAGTTTGTAGTTTTTGTTCTATCACTGAATAGAATGGCAAGCAAAGGAAGGGTCCATTATTGCTCGTCTACAAATATCCAAATTTTGATGCCCAATGCCCCATAGGCAGTTCGAACTGTATAGGAACAATGATCAATTTTAGCTCGAATGGTTTGGAGGGGAACCCTACCTTCTCTGATCCACTCGACACGTGCAATTTCTTTTCCGTCGATACGCCCTGCAATTTCCACTTGAATTCCTTTTGTGTCTGCTTGTTCAGTTAATTCAATAGCTTTTTTCATTGCCTTTCGAAACGAAACCCTATTCTTTAATTGTAGAGCTATATATTCTGCAAGAATATTAGGTTGTCCATAAGGTTTTGCAACTCTTGTAATAGCAATGTTAAGTCTCCGATTCACAGAATGAAGCCGCTTTTGTACATTGATCTGCAATTCTTCGATTCCTCGTGTTTGGCCTTCTATTAACAAATTTGGGAATCCAATATAGATTATGACCTGGATCAAGTCCATTTTTTTTTGAATCTCTATATGTGCAATTCCAATTCCTTCGAAACTTGAAGATACTCTTATATTTTTTTGTACATATATCTTGATACAATCCCGTATTTTTTCATCTTCCTGGAGACCTATGTAATAACTTTTTGGTTGTGCGAACCAAAGGGAACGATGACTTTGGTTTTCGCCAAGGCGGAAACCGAGTGGATTTATTTTTTGACCCATCTTTTTTTTCTCTCTCTCTCTCCTTCTCTATATATCTTTCTATTATAGGATCTCTCCATACATTTTTTGTTTCTAAAAATATATCCTGATCTGTTTTCTTTTTAGAGCTATCCTTCAATACAATAATTATATGACAGGCGGGTCTTTCTATCGGATAACTACGTCCTCTAGCCCTGGGTTTTAACTTTTTCACGATAGTACCCCCATTGACTTCGGCTTTACTAATGACTGAATCAGCTTCGTTGAAACTTTTATTGTGACTAGCATTTGCTGCTGCAGAATAAACCAGTTTAAAAATGGGATAAAATGCTCGATAAGGCATGAGTTCCAGTAACATAAGTGTTTTCTCATAGGAATGCCCACGAATCTGATCAATGACTCTTCGTGCTTTGTGAGCAGACATACATATACGTTGAGCTAAAGCTTGTACTTGTGTACTCGAGCTCCTCTTCATCTTCTGCTTTTTCAAGGTCTTCTTCCACTTTCTCCACTTTGACATAAGATAAGGTTCGCCTCCCGCCAATGAACGATGAGCACCTATTTCACTTTATTTTATTAACGGAGAGATCTAGTATCGTTTCTCGCGTGTCCCTGGAAAGTAAGAGTAGGTGCAAATTCTCCTAATTTTTGACCCACCATACGATCCGTTATATAAATAGGTAAATGCGCCTTTCCATTATGAATGGCAATTGTATTGCCGATCATTGTGGGTATAATGGTAGATGCCCGGGACCAAGTTACTATTATCTCTTTTTCCTCTCTCATGTTAAGCTTCTTTATTTTTTCCAATAAATGATTAGCTACAAAAGGGTTTTTTTTTAGTGAACGTGTCACGGCCTATTATTCCCCCCCCCTTTTTTTTTTGAAAAGACGAGTAAAAAACAATATTTATTTGATTTTGAATATTCCTATTTACGGCGACGAATAATAAAACTATTACTATATTTATTCCTTTTCCTACTTCTTCTTCCAAGCGCAGGATAACCCCAAGGGGTTGTGGGTTTTTTTCTACCAATCGGGGCCCTCCCTTCACCACCCCCGTGGGGATGGTCTACAGGGTTCATAACTACCCCTCTTACTACAGGACGCCTACCTAGCCAACACTTAGATCCGGCTCTACCCAAACTTTTCTGGTTCGCCCCAACATTACCCACTTGTCCGACTGTTGCTGAGCAGTTTTTGGATATCAAACGGACCTCCCCAGATGGAAATCTTAATGTGACCGATTTACCCTCTTTTGCAATCAGTTTCGCTACAGCACCTGCTGCTCTAGTTAATTGTCCACCCTTTCCAAGTGTGATTTCTATGTTATGTACGGCCGTGCCTAAGGGCATATGGGTTGAAGTAGATTTTTCTTTTTGATCAATAAAAACCCCTTCCCAAACCGTACAAGCTTCTTCCAAAGCATACGGCTTTCCGGATGTATATATATATATATTATATGATGATATCTAGACAGATGGATTTTATATGAATCGTGTGATGAAGTACCACATGAGTGGATATATAGGAATACAAATCTGCCAAATCACTCATGTTATGATCTTATACATCCTAGGTCTCTCCGTTTCGTCATCTGGCTTATGTTCTTCATGTAGCATTCAGACCGAATGACTCTATGAAATTACGTCGCTACTTCCACATATTACGGGTAACGTAGGAGACATCTCTATTTTTCCCCGGGGGAATTTTTAGAATTACCACCACTTAGCTTTCAATTCACCTCTGACCATCAAATGAAATGTGAATAACCCATCCTCTTCTCTTTGAAACAAGGGTCGCTTCCGCTTCTGTCCGTGCTTCAAACAATTTTGTCTTCTCCATATTACCATATCTGGAGTGTCAATAATTTTATATGAGGAACTACTGAACTCAATCACTTGCTGCCGTTACTCTTCAGTTTTCTGTTGAGGTCTATCCCGTAGAGGTACTCAAATTGGATCAGTGATCAATTTCTAGGTTTCGTCGTAAACCTAATTGGTTACTTCCAATTACGTAAATCCATAGTTCAAACCGCACTCAAAGGTAGGGCATTTCCCATTGATATAGGAACTTCTGTACCGGAAACAATGGTATCTCCAATTATAGCCCCTCTGGGATGTAAAATATATCTTTTCTCACCATCTCCATAGTGTATGAGACAAATGTATGCATTTCGATTAGGGTCATATTCTATGGTTACGATCCTAGCAGATATGTCTTTTTCATTCCGTCGAAAATCGATTTTACGGTATAGACGCTTATGACCTCCTCCTCTATGCCCTGCGGTAATGATTCCCCTGGAATTACGACCTTTACCACAGCGATGCTGTCCATAGATCAAATTATTTCGCGGATTGGATTTCACTTGACTGTCTACGGATCCTTTGCGTATGCTCGGGGTAGAAGTTTTGTATAAATGTATCGCCATGTTATTTAGTATTTTTTTGTATTTTTTTTTACTTAAATTCTTTTCTCTTCTCTATAAGAGGTAAAATAGAATAACCCGGTTGAAGCGTAATGATCATACGTCTGTAATGCATTGTATGTCCCATAATGGGTCCCATTCTTCTACCCTTTCCCGGGTGGTTGATGACTATTTATAGCTATTACTTTGACGCCAAAGAAGAGTTCGACCCAATGCTTTATTTCTGTCCTAGTTGATCCTGATTCGACATTAGAAGTATATTGATTGTTCCCCAATAACCGAATACTTTTTTCTGTAAAGACTACATATTTGATTCCATCCATAAATCTACTTTCTTCCCCACGAGTTCCAGTATCGATAAGAATTCTAGTTCTTACTCTTCATATGTTATGGTTGGTATGAATATACCATACCAATTCGTTATGTATGGATGATGAGATTCCATTGATACGGAGCCAGTGGAACTAGCCTTATTGAATGTCCCCGTTGGCCTGCATCCAGCAGGAATTGAACCTACGAATTCGCCAATTATGAGTTGGGCGCTTTAACCATTCAGCCATGGATGCTTCACTGGGGTCATTGTACATCGCAAGTGACCCAAATTCAATTCACTTATATTCTTTTGGATTCTTTAGGAGGAATCAATGAAATGAGAGGACATCAATTCAAATCCTGGATCTTCGAATTGAGAGAAATCAAGAATTCTCACGATTTCTTGGATTCATGGATCCAACCCGATTCGGTGAAATCTTTCACTTCCTTTTTTTTCCACCAAGAGCGCTTTATAAAACTTTTTGATTCCCGAACTTTGAGTGTCCTAATTTCACGTGATTCACAGGGTTCAATTCGTCGACATTGCACGATCAAAGGTGTAGTACTGCTTGTACTTGTAGTAGCGGTCCTTATATACAATCGAAATAGGGTCGAAAGAAAAAATATATATTTGATGGGGATTCTTCCTAAACCTCTGCGTTCCATTGGACCCCCCAATTATACATTGAAAGAATCCTTTTGGTCTTCCAATCTCAATAGGTTGATTGTTTCGCTCCTGTATCTTCCAAAAGGGAAAAAGATCTATGAGAGTTGTTTCATGGATCCGAAAGAAAGTACTTGGGTTCTTCCAATAACCAAAAAGTGTATCATGTCTGAATCTAACTGGGGTTCGCGGCGATGGAGGAATGCGATCGTAAAAAAGAGGAATTCCAGCTGTAAGATATCGAATGAAATTGCGGCTGGAATTGAGATCTCATTCAAAGAGAAAGATATAAAATATCTGGAGTTTTTTTTTGTATCCTATACGAATGATCCGATCCGCAAGGACCATGATTGGAAATTCTTTGACCGCCTTTCTCCGAGTAAGAAGCGAAACATAATCAACTTGAATTCGGGACAGCTATTCGAAATTTTAGTGAAACATTTGATTTGTTATCTCATGCCTGCTTTTCGTGAAAAAAGACCAATTGATGAGGGGGGGTTCTTCAAACAACAAGGAGCTGAGGCGACTATTCAATCAAACGAGATTGAACATGTTTCCCTTCTCCTCTCGAGAAACAAGGGGGGTATTTTTTTGCAAAATTGCGCTCAATTTCATATGTGGCAATTCCGCCAAGATCTCTTCATTATTGGGGGTAAGAATCGGCACAAATCGGATTTTTTGAGGAACGTCTCGAGAGAGAATTTGATTTGGTTAGACAACGCGTGGTTGGTAAACAGGAATCGGGTTTTTAGCAAGGTACGGAATGTATCGTCAAATATTCAATATGATTCCATAAGATCCATTTTCTTTCAAGTAACGGATTCTAGCCAATCGAAAGGATTTTCTGATCAATCCATAGATCCTTTCAATTCCATTAGTAATGAGGGTTCGAAATATCACACATTGATCAATCAAACGGAAATTCAGCAACTAAAAGAAAGATCAATTCTTTTAGATACTTCCTTTCTTCAAACGGAACGAACAGAGATAAAATCAGATCGATTCTCAAAATACCTTTCCGGATATTCCTCAATGGCTCGGCTATTCCCGGAACGTGAGAAGCAGATGAATAATCATCTGCTTCCAGAAGAAATAGAAGAATTTCTTGGGAATCCTACAAGATCAATTCGTTCTTTTTTTTCTGATAGATGGTCAGAACTTCATCTGGGTTTGAATCCTACCGAGAGGTCGACTATAGATCAGAAATTGTTGAAGAAACAACAAGGTGTTTCTTTTGTCCCTTCGAGGCGATCGGAAAATAAAGAAATAGTTGATATATTCAAGATAATTACGTATTTACAAAATACCTCCTCAGTTCATTCGATTGCAGCAGATCCGGGATGGGATATGGTTCCGAAGGATGAACCGGATATGGACAGTTCCAATAAGATTTCATTCTTGAACGAAAATGCATTTTTTGATTTATTTCATCTATTCCATGATCGGAACAAAAGGGGATACAGGTTGCACCACGAGTTTGAATTAGAAGAGACATTTCAAGAAATGGCAGATCTATTCACTCTATCAATAACCGAGCCGGGTTTAGCCTATCATAATAAGGAATTTGGCTTGTCTATTGATTCCTACGGAAAATTATTGAATGAGGTATTCAACTCCGGGGATGAATCGAAAAAGAAATCTTTATTGGTTCTATCTTCTATTTTTTATGAAGAGAATGAATCTTTTTATCGAAAGATAAAAAAAAAATCGGTCCGGATCTCCTGCGGGAATGATTTGGAAGATCCAAAACCAAAAATAGCGGTATTTGCTCACAACAACATAATGGAGGCGATCCGTCAATATAGATTGATTCGAAATCAGATTCAAATCCAATATAGTACCTATGGGTACATAAGAAATGTATTGAATCGATTCTTTTTAATGAATCGACCCGATTGCAACTTCGCATATGGAATTCAAAAGCACCCAATAGGAAATGATATTCTGAATCATCTAACTATAATAATAGATAAGATCAACCAACATTTATCCAATTTGAAAAAGATTAAGAAGAAGTGGTTCGATCCTCTTATTTCTCGAACCGAGAGATCCACGAATCTGGATCCTAATGTATATAGTAGATACAAATGCTCCAATGGAAGCAAGAATTTCCAGGAACATTTGGAGCATTTCGTTTCTGAGCAGAAACGCCGTTTTCAAGTAATGTTCGATCGATTACGTATTAATCAATATTCGATTGATTGGTCCGAGGTTATCGACAAACAAGATTTGTCCAAGTCACTTCGTTTCTTTTTGTCCAAGTCACTTCTCCTTTTGTCCAAGTCGCTTCTCTTTTTATCTAAGTCACTTCCTTTTTTCGTTGTGAGTCTCGGGAATATCTCCATTCATAGGGCCGAAATCCGCATCTATGAATTGAAAGGTCTGAATGATCAACCCGGCAATCAGTTGTTAGAATCAATAGGTGTTCAAATCGTTTATTTGAATAAATTGAAACCCTTCTTATTGTATGATCATGATACTTCCCAAAGATCGAAATTTTTAATCAATACAGGAACAATATTACCTTTTTTGTTCAACAAGATACAAAAGTGCATGATTGACTCATTCCGTACTAGAAAAAATCGCAGGAAATCCTTTGAGAACACGGATTCCTATTTATCAATGATATCCCACGATCGAAACAATTGGTTGAATCCTCAGAAAAGTTCATTGATATCTTCTTTTTTTAGAGCAAATAGACTTCAATTCTTGAATCATCCCCATCGCTTCTGGTTCTATTGTAACAAAGGATTCCATTTTTATGGGGAAAAGACCCGTATCCATAATTATGATTTTACATATGCACAATTCCCCAATATCTTGTGCATTCGCAACAAAATATTTTCTTTGTGTTTCGGTAACAAAAAACATGTTTTGGGAGAGAGAGAGACTATTTCACCAATTGAGTCACAGGTATCTGGCATATTCATACCTAACAATGTTCCACAAAGTGGTAACGAAACGTATAACTTGTACAAATCTTTCCATCTTTCAATTCGATCCGATCCATCCGTTCCTATTTACTCGATTGCAGACATTTCTGGAACACCTGTAATAGAGGAACAAATAGTCAATTTTGAAAGAACTTATTGTCAGCTTCTTTCAGATATGAATCTATCTGATTCAGAAGGGAAAAACTTGCATCACTATCTCCGTTTCAATTCAAACATGGGTTTGATTCACACTCCATGTTTTGAGAAATATGTGCCGTCCGGAAAGAGGAAAGAACTGAGTCTTTGTCTAAAGAAAAACGTTGAGAAGGGGGAAGTAGGTAGAACCCTTCAACGAGATAGTGCTTTTTCAAATCTCTCAAAATGGAATTTGTTCCAAACCTATATGCCATGGTTCCTTACTTGGACGGGGTGTAAATATCTTTATTTCACCTTAAAAAACAATATTTATTTGATATTGAATATTCCCTTTCAATATTCCCTAAGTGGCAGTCAAAATTTTGTGTCCGTTTTTCATGATATTATGCATGGATCAGATATATCATGGCCAATTCCTCAGAAAAAGTGGTGGTCGATTCTTCCACAACGGAATCTGATAAGTGAGAGTTCGAGTAAGTGTTTACAGAATCTTCTTCTGTCCGAAGAAATGATTCATCGAAATAATGAGTCACCCATTCCATTGATATGGACACATCTGAGATCACCAAATGCTTGGGAGTTCCTCTATTCAATTCTTTTCCTTCTTCTTGTTGCTGGATATCTCGTTCGTACACATCTTCTCTTTGTTTTCCGAGCCTCTAGTGAGTTACAGACAGAGTTAGAAAAGATCAAATCTTTGATGATTCCATCATACATGATTGAGTTGCGAAAACTTCTGGATAGGTATCCTACATCTGAACTGAATTCTTTCTGGTTAAAGAATCTCTTTCTAGTTGCTCTGGAACAATTAAGAGATTCTCTGGAAGAAATACGGGATTCTGCTTCTGGCGGCAACATGCTATTGGGTGGTGGTCCCGCTTATGGGGTCAAATCAATACGTTCTAAGAAGAAATATTTGAATATCAATCTCATCGATCTCATCAGTATCATACCAAATCCCATCAATCGAATCACTTTTTCGAGAAATACGAGACATCTAAGTCGTACAAGTAAAGAGATCTATTCATTGATAAGAAAAAGAAAAAACGTGAACGGTGATTGGATTGATGATAAAATAGAATCCTGGGTCGCGAACAGTGATTCGATTGATGATGAAGAAAGAGAATTCTTGGTTCAGTTCTCCACCTTAACGACGGAAAAAAGGATTGATCAAATTCTATTGAGTCTGACTCATAGTGATCGTTTATCAAAGAATGACTCTGGTTATCAAATGATTGAACAACCGGGATCCATTTACTTACGATACTTAGTTGACATTCATAAAAAGTATCTAATGAATTATGAGTTCAATAGATCCTGTTTAGCAGAAAGACGGATATTCCTTGCTCATTATCAGACAATCACTTATTCACAAACCTCGTGTGGGGCTAATAGTTCTCATTTCCCATCTCATGGAAAACCCTTTTCGCTCCGCTTAGCCCTATCCCCTTCTAGGGGTATTTTAGTGATAGGTTCTATAGGAACTGGACGATCCTATTTGGTCAAATACCTAGCGACAAACTCCTATGTTCCTTTCATTACGGTATTTCCGAACAAGTTCCTGGATGACAAGCCTAAAGGTTATCTTATTGACGATATCGATATTGATGATAGTGACGATATCGATATTGATGATAGTGACGATATTGATGATGACC